AAAACTCCTATTCTGTTAGACTCTCAGCTCAGGGTAATGATCCATCAACCTGCTACTTCTTTGTATGAGGGACAAGCAGGAGAATGTATGCTGGAATCGGATGAATTATGGAAAATGCGACAAACTATCACAAATATTTATGTACAAAGAACAGGCAAAGCTTACTGGCAGATATACAAAGACATGGAAAGGGATTGTTTTATGTCAGCAGAAGAAGCTCAAGCCCACGGAATTGTTGATATGATCGCAGATTCAATTTCAATATAAAAACTAACATAAATAAATAACATAAATAAATTCAATCAAAATACAAACAAATAAACCTAAAGGAGGTACATTTTAGTTAAACGAGTAAAATTAGTTAAGTTTTACAGTTGGAATTGTTGATATGATCGCAGATTCAATTTCAATATAAAAAATAACATAAATAAATAACATAAATAAATTCAATTTCAATATAAAAAATAACATAAATAAATTCAATCAAAAAGGAGGTAAATTAGTAAAATTAGTTTTGTTAAAGGGTAAAATTTGTTTGGATTTAAATTGACAATAAAAAATATATATATAGTATAGGGCTAAAAGCCCGAGGAGGTATTTTTATGATTCTAGAGTATATGGTAAAGTATATGTTAAAACTTTTGAAGTCTTTGAAGAAGTGGTTGATTAGCACCGATCCTTCTTTCAATTCTCGATTCATTTTTTGTTGTAAATTTAAATTTTTCGCGTTTTTGAAGAAGCGGTTAAGGTTAATTAGCACCGATCCTTCTTCCAATTCTCGATTCATTTTAGTTTGCAAACGTTACAACTTAAAGTTTGTGGAGTTTTTGAAGAAGTGGTTAATTAACACCGATCCTTCTTCCAATTCTCGATTCATTAAGTTTGTGGAGTTTTTGAAGAACTGGTTAATTAACACCTTAAGTAACACCGATCCTTCAGTAATTTTATTATGCGAGCTTTATTTATTGAGTAGATTACTTTTTATGTTTTTGGAACTATTAATTAATAAGTTTTTTATTAATCGTAATCCAAATAAAAAGTAATCCGAATAATTATTACGAGCCAGATGATCGTTTTTTGTTTTTGTTATATATTCTTCATTAGTATTCTACTATGTATATAATGGAAAAAGAATGGAAAAAGTATTATGGCCCATTTGCATTCTAAACAAAACATTATATTATAGAATCAAAAGGATTACTCATGAAATACATAATTTGCTATTTTATCTTTTTAATTGTCTTTTAGTTGTTCTTTACTTTAATTGTCTTAGCAACCGGATTTTTTAGAATCTAAAAAATCCGGTTAGGATTGATCTAAACCATCTCATTATATATATATGACTTACCATGCCAACTATAAAACAACTTATTAGAAACACAAGACAGCCAATCCGAAATGTAACAAAATCTCCCGCTCTTCGGGGATGCCCTCAGCGCCGAGGAACATGTACTAGGGTGTATGTGCGACTCGTTTAGATCATAGACTAAAATAGAAAAATCTAGTCTATTAATAAGAATTATATATATAATTCTATTGTGTATAAAATTTATGGTTTCGATTGGTGCAAACCGAATCACCTTAATTTGTAATTTAAGATGAAAAATACTTTCCCATTGGTAACAAATAGTTATCCATTAAGCGGGAAAAATCCAATTTTAAATAAAAAATTGTGCCCTAAATTTTGCAATAACGGACTAAGAGGGTCAACTACCCAGCTAATCTTCATACTTAAATACCGTTACTGTATAGCTAGATTTTGTTGTGAAAGACCTATTACTAGATATTTCATGGGTAGAGCCCATAAGTGTGAACTGTACAAGTTCACAATAACATTGATTGAATGAGTATTCAATGAAAGAAGGGGCTCCGGTGTATAGAGAGGACCTCACCGTTTAACAAGTAATCATAGAAACGATGGAACCCACCATTTCTTTGTCTATTTCTATTAAATTAACTATGCTTTTTTGAATACCTAGTATCAATAGAATTTCTTATTAAGAGGTTAAATACTTAGAAAAAAAAAAAAAATCGTGGTTGGGAAGGTTATAGCAGCAAAAGCCATTGGAATTTTTATTTTATACATTGGAAAAATCCATTTTGTTATTAATAGACGTAGGTAAGGATAAAAGAATAACTGAAAGAAAAAAAGAAAATAGTTATTCATCAAAGTCTCACTTATTCAATGACCAGAGTTAAACGAGGATCTATCGCTCGAAAACGGAGGACAAAAATGAGTTTATTTACATCAAGCTTTCGCGGAGCTCATTCAAAACTTACTCGAACTATTTCGCAACAGAAAATAAAAGCTTTGGTTTCGGCTGATCGGGATAGAGATAGGAAAAAAAGGGATTTTCGCAGTTTGTGGATCAGTCGAATAAACGCAATAATTGCCCAAAATAAAAACAATGTATATTGTATTTATAGTAAATTAATTTATAATCTGTACAAGAGTCAATTGCTTCTTAATCGTAAAATAGTTGCACAAATAGCTATATTAAAAGGGAATTGTCTTTTTATGATTGCCAAGGAGATCATAAACTAATAAAAATTCCCCGGAGACTCAACTCCGGGAAGGTGGTAGAATAAAAGAGATTTGTATGATAAAATAGAATTCATATGATAAAATTATCAAAATAAATAAACAACCACGCTCAAAAAAATTATTCTTCTTCACCTATTATCTTTTTTCTTACAACGCAACATCCTCAATAGGATTGTCGTATTTTTCGAAAAAAAAAAAAAAATAAATTTAAGATAATTTTATATACAAAATTAAAAATTAGTGTCATTACTATTACTGATCAATAAAAATATCTACCAAAAACGAGGGGGAGAGAAAAGCTTTCATTTTATGATAAAAAATTCATTTATACCAGTTATTTCACAAAAAAAAAAAGAAGAAGAAAACCCCGGATCAGTTGAATTTCAAGTATTCAATTTCCACAATAAGATACTAAGACTTACTTCACATTTGGAATTACACCCAAAAGACTATTTATCTCAAAGGGGTTTACATATAATTCTAGGAAAACGGCAACGACTACTGTCTTATTTGTCAAAGAAAAATAAAATACGTTATAAAAAATTAATAAATCAGTTGGGTATTCGGGATTCAGAAATTCGTTAATTTCAAGAATCATTTTCAATTATTCGATTTATTAGATCCTGAATTTTGATGAACTTTTTTTTTAACGATTCATGGAAGAATGAATCGAGGAAAAACCTATGAATGTGCCAGCTACAAGAAAAGACCTCATGATAGTCAATATGGGGCCTCAACACCCATCAATGCATGGTGTTCTTAGACTTATTGTTACTCTGGATGGTGAAGATGTTATTGATTGTGAACCAATATTGGGTTATTTACACAGAGGTATGGAAAAAATTGCGGAAAATCGAACAATTATACAATATCTGCCTTATGTAACACGTTGGGATTATTTAGCTACTATGTTCACAGAAGCAATAACCGTAAATGGACCGGAACAATTGGGAAATATTCAAGTACCTAAAAGAGCCAGCTATATACGAGTAATTATGTTGGAATTAAGTCGCATAGCTTCTCATCTACTATGGCTGGGACCTTTTATGGCAGATATTGGTGCACAAACCCCCTTTTTCTATATTTTTAGAGAAAGAGAATTAATATATGATCTATTTGAAGCTGCGACAGGTATGAGAATGATGCATAATTATTTTCGTATTGGAGGAGTAGCGGCTGATCTACCTTATGGTTGGATAGATAAATGTTTTGATTTTTGCAATTATTTTTTAACAAGGGTTATTGAATATCAAAAACTGATTACGCGAAATCCAATTTTTTTAGAACGAGTTGAAGGCGTAGGTGTTGTTGGTAGAGAGGAAGTTCTAAATTGGGGGTTATCAGGACCGATGCTTCGGGCTTCCGGAATACAATGGGATCTACGTAAAGTCGATAATTATGAGTGTTACGAGGAATTTGATTGGGAAGTTCAATGGCAAAAAGAAGGAGATTCATTAGCTCGTTATTTAGTTCGAATTGGTGAAATGATGGAATCCATTAAAATGATTCAACAGGCTTTGGAAGGAATTCCAGGTGGGCCATATGAAAATTTAGAAATTCGCTCCTTTGATAGAGAAAAGGAGCCAGAATGGAATGATTTTGAATATCGATTCATTGGTAAAAAATCGTCTCCGACTTTTGAATTGCCCAAACAAGAACTTTATGTGAGAGTTGAGGCCCCCAAGGGGGAATTAGGAATTTTTCTAATAGGAGATCAGAATGGTTTTCCTTGGAGATGGAAAATTCGTCCACCTGGTTTTATCAATTTGCAAATTCTTCCTCAATTAGTTAAAAGAATGAAATTGGCTGATATTATGACAATACTAGGTAGCATAGATATCATTATGGGAGAAGTTGATCGTTGAAATGATAATTGATACAACGGAAGTCCAAGATATAAATTCTTTTTCCGGATTGGAATCTTTCAAAGAGGTCTATGGAATTCTATGGATACTTGTACCTATTTTGATTCTTGTATTGGGAATCACAATAAGTGTACTAGCAATTGTATGGTTAGAAAGAGAAATATCTGCAGGGATACAACAGCGTATTGGACCCGAATACGCCGGTCCTTTTGGAATTCTTCAAGCTCTAGCAGACGGAACAAAACTACTATTCAAAGAGAATCTTATTCCATCTAGGGGAGATATTCGTTTATTCAGTATCGGACCATCCATATCAGTAATATCAATTCTAATAAGTTATTCAGTAATTCCCTTTGGCTATAACTTTGTTTTATCTGATTTCAATATCGGTGTTTTTTTATGGATTGCTATTTCGAGTATTGCTCCCATTGGACTTCTTATGTCTGGATATGGGTCAAATAATAAATATTCCTTTTTGGGTGGTCTACGAGCTGCTGCTCAATCGATTAGTTATGAAATACCATTAACTCTATGTGTCTTATCAATATCTCTACGTGCGATTCGTTGAAACCAAAAAAGCTATTCGATGCTATTGCTATGCTCCTCTCTTTATAGTACTATATATAATAGGAAAGGAGTCGAATAAATTAAATAAAATAGAAACCTTCATTATCTTAATTTGATTTTTCACAATTCGGATTGAAGAACTAAATTAGATAGTTATATGAGTGAAAAAAAACAGCTTATATTGAATAAAATTTCAGAATACTCTATTACCTATAGTTAACAGATAGTATGATGATTTTAAATGGCAGTAAAAATATTGAGTCTCATTTTCTATGTATAAGAATGAAGTCAAATAAAATAAATTATAAAGAGAAGAGGACATTTAACCCAAGATTGGAGAATATTTTTCATCCTGTTTTGAAGCGGGCTCAAAAGACCAACCTTATTGAGTTTTAGTTATCATTTGTATGATCCTAGATGTATTAAATTAAAATTAATAAAATGATTCTAGATGTTAAAATAAGGGGTTAATAAAAAAAAAAAAGAGTGGATGGTTAGAAACACCAAGATACACAAAGGATTAGTAACACAGATTTTGTAAATTATCCAAAAGACAATTTACGCATAATAGAAAAAGAATACTGATTGGGGCTTTAAGTTGGTAGAAAAAATCAAGCAGTACTCCCCATAACTCCGATCCAGAGTATGCTTCCATCCACCGATTAAATAAATTACTATCAGGAACGAAAAAATCCTTTAAAATTTTTTAAGTCCCTTTTTCATAGCACAAACAAAGAAGAATAGGAACGAAAAAAGAAGAAGAAATCATAAACGAAAAGCAGATCTCTTTTTTGTGCTATGATTTCTTATATCCATATTCATATTCATGGAGATCAAATTCACATGATAATTAAGAAACGAATGTGTAATTCTTTTTCGTAATTCAAAATGCCGAGGGTTATGGAGAATTCTAAAAGAGTATTTTATTGAAGAATTCAGTTATTACTCAACAAATTCAAATTTCGATTTTTAAGGGATGAGATCAATTCAGACGTGCCTTATTGTATGTTTTATTAAAATGGATTTATCTTTCGTATTTAGTTATTTCTAGAACAGACAGAATTGAATTGGTCTAATTCAGAACCGTTTGATAGATTTAAATCTTCTATATCTTATGGATATGGATATATCAGGAGATAAAGAATCGTCCCGGTCCTTAGATTTACTTAAGGCTTTCCAGGAGCCGTATGAGGTGAAAATCTCATGTACGGTTCTGTAATAGAGATGGGAACAGTAATGTTATCACCGACTAGGATTATCTAACAGTTTAAGTACAGTTGATATAGTTGATGCGCAATCAAAATATGGTTTTTGGGGGTGGAATTTGTGGCGTCAACCTATCGGTTTCATTGTTTTTCTAATTTCTTCACTAGCAGAATGTGAAAGATTACCTTTTGATTTACCAGAAGCAGAAGAAGAATTAGTAGCGGGTTATCAAACAGAATATTCGGGTATTCGATTTGGTTTATTTTACGTTGCTTCCTATTTAAACCTTTTAATTTCTTCATTATTTGTAACAGTTCTTTACTTGGGCGGTTCAAATATCTCTATTCCGTACATATTCGTTTCTGAGTTTTTTGAAATCAATAAAACATATGGAGTTTTTGGAACTACAATTGATCTCTTTATTACATTAGCTAAAACTTATTTTTTCTTATTCGTTTCTATCATAACAAGATGGTCTTTGCCTAGGCTAAGAATGGATCAATTATTAAATCTTGGATGGAAATTTCTTTTACCTATTTCTCTCGGTAATCTATTATTAACAACTTCGTCTCAATTGTTTTCACTCTAAAAGATTTATTTTCTATATTCATAACTTGTCTCAAATAAGAGAAAGAAATAAAACAAAAATATTCATAGATATTTACGATATGTTCCTTATGGTAACTGGGTTCATGAATTATGGTCAACAAACAGTCCGAGCTGCAAGGTACATTGGTCAAAGTTTCATTATTATCTTATCTCACGCAAATCGTTTACCTGTAACTATTCAATATCCTTATGAAAAATTAATCACATCGGAACGTTTCCGCGGTCGAATCCATTTTGAATTTGATAAATGCATTGCTTGTGAAGTATGTGTTCGTGTATGTCCTATAGATTTACCCGTTGTTGATTGGAAACTGGAAACCGATATTCGAAAGAAACGATTGCTAAATTACAGTATTGATTTCGGAATCTGTATTTTTTGTGGTAACTGTATTGAGTATTGCCCAACAAATTGTTTATCAATGACTGAAGAATATGAACTTTCAACTTATGATCGTCACGAATTGAACTATAATCAAATTGCTTTGGGCCGTTTACCAATGTCAGTAATTGATGATTATACAATTCGAACAATTCAAATAAAATAAAAAAAGAGAATTTTTTATAATTAAAAATTATTTTTATTCTTAATAAAATAAAAAAGAAAATCAGAATAGTATAGAATAGACTATATATAACTCTATAAATAATGATAATCTATATATATATATATATTATATAGAATATATAAGAGATAAGAGTATATAAGAGATAAGAGAATAATCAAAATAAAATATTATCAAAATAGAATAAAAAAAAAAATAAAAATTAATAATTTATGTTATATCTACTTTTATATTTTTGTTTTAATATAGTTTCAAACTAATCTTTAGTATAAGACTGGAATGACATTGATTATCTAACTGTAACTATATATCAATCAATTCAAACTCCTTAGTATTTTTTTTTTCAATGCAAAAAAAAAATTAAGTATATAAAATTTTTTTTCCTGGTCATATCAATACGGTCATGAAATTTCGATTTCTTTGTCTTTTTTTTTTACATATAATGGATTTGCCTGAAACGCTACACGATTTTCTTTTAGTCTTTCTGGGATCGGGTATTATATTAGGAAGTCTAGGAGTAGTATTACTTACCAACCCTATTTTTTCTGCTTTTTCGTTGGGACTGGTTCTTGTTTGTATATCCTTATTATATATTTTATCAAACTCCCATTTTGTAGCTGCATCACAACTACTTATTTACGTGGGAGCTATTAACATTTTAATCATATTTGCTGTGATGTTCATGAATAGTTCCGAATATTACCAAGATTTTAATCTTTGGACTGTTGGGGATGGAATTACTTTGATAGTTTGTACAAGTATTTTTGTTTCACTAATAACTATTATTTCAGATACTTCATGGTACGGAATTATTTGGACTACAAGACCAAATCAGATTATTGAGCAAGATTTGATAAGTACTAGTCAACAAATTGGAATTCATTTATCAACCGATTTTTTTCTTCCATTTGAACTAATTTCAATAATTCTTTTAGTTGCTTTGATAGGTGCAATTGTTGTAGCTCGCCAGTAAAAAATCTTTATAGAATTAGTAATATAAATCAAGATTTTATTTTTTTTTTTTCAATTCTATGTTATGTATAAACTCTTTTTTTTTATTGCCAATATATTCTTTTGTTCCAGACTTGGTATATTCTTTAGTCAATTGAATCTGTTGAATTGTTGTTCATATTGAAATGAATCAAAATTAATAAGGAGTTGGTCAATGATGCTCGAACATGTACTTGTTTTGAGTGCCTATTTATTTTCTATTGGTATCTATGGATTGATCACGAGCCGAAATATGGTTAGAGCCCTTATGTGTCTTGAACTTATACTGAATGCAGTTAATATAAATCTCGTAACTTTTTCTGATTTTTTTGATAATCGCCAATTAAAAGGAAATATTTTTTCAATTTTTGTTATAGCTATTGCAGCCGCTGAAGCAGCTATCGGACTGGCTATTGTTTCCGCAATTGCTCGTAACAGAAAATCAACCCGTATCAATCAATCGAATTTGTTGAATAAATAGCATTAATTAATCATAATTAATAAAAAAATTCAATTCAATCAAATAGTGAGTGTAATATTTATCAATTCAAATAAATATGTATTCTACACAACTTATGATCATGTTTGCATTGCCTAAATCATAAGAAATCAAAGTATCCTCTTCTATTCCTTATTCTAAATTTATCTAGACATCTTTTTTGATTAACAATTAACAATATTATAACAAATCATTGATTCATCTGGTATATAAATATATGATTCATTTACGAGTTTACTAGATCGATAATTTTCATTTTTTATGTTCAAAAATTACTATAGATACAATGTCACATTCAGTAAAGATTTATGATACATGTATAGGATGTACTCAATGTGTCCGAGCTTGTCCCACAGATGTATTAGAAATGATACCTTGGGATGGATGTAAAGCTAAGCAAATAGCTTCTGCCCCAAGAACAGAGGACTGTGTTGGTTGTAAGAGGTGTGAGTCCGCTTGTCCGACGGATTTCTTAAGTGTTCGGGTTTATTTAGGGCCTGAAACAACTCGAAGTATGGGTCTAGCTTATTGATACGTTTCAAAAAACACCACACGAATACGTTTTTTTACTGGCAAAAACCCGTGCTCAAAAAAAATACAAATTTTTTTTTGAGCACGGGCTTTTCTGGCCCAAGTGTATCTTATTTTTATGACGAATTATTTTCCTTGGTTAACAATAGTTGTAGTTTTCCCAATAGCCGCAGGTTCCTTAATTTTCTTATTCCCTCATAGGGGAAATAAAGTAATTAGGTGGTATAGCATTTGTATATGCTTAATCGATCTCCTTCTAACAACCTATGCATTTTGTTATCATTTCCAATTGGATGATCCACTAATTCAACTGACGGAGAATTATAAATGGATCAATTTTTTTGATTTTTACTGGAGATTGGGAATAGATGGACTCTCTATAGGACCTATTTTACTGACGGGATTTATAACTACTTTAGCCACTTTAGCGGCTCAGCCGGTTACTCGAGAATACCAATTATTCTATTTCCTGATGTTAGCAATGTATAGCGGTCAAATCGGACCATTTTCTTCTCGAGACATTTTACTTTTTTTCATCATGTGGGAATTGGAATTAATTCCCGTTTATCTACTTTTAGCCATGTGGGGGGGAAAGAAACGTTTGTATTCAGCTACAAAGTTTATTTTGTACACTGCAGGAGGTTCTGTTTTTTTATTAATGGGAATTCTGGGTATCGGTTTATACGGTTCTAATGAACCAACATTAAATTTTGAAACATTAACTAATCAATCGTATCCTGTGGCGCTAGAAATAATATTATATACGGCATTTCTTATTGCTTTTGCTGTCAAATCGCCGATTATACCCTTACATACATGGTTACCAGATACCCACGGAGAGGCACATTACAGCACTTGTATGCTTTTAGCCGGAATCTTATTAAAAATGGGAGCATATGGGTTGGTTCGAATTAATATGGAATTATTTTCCCACGCTCATTCAATATTTTGCCCCTGGTTAATGATATTAGGTTCTATTCAAATAATCTATGCCGCTTCAACATCTTTTGGTCAACGTAATTTAAAAAAAAGAATAGCTTATTCTTCGGTATCTCATATGGGTTTCATAATTCTAGGAATTGGTTCTATAAGTGATACTGGGCTCAACGGGGCCATTTTACAAATAATATCTCATGGATTTATTGGGGCTGCCCTTTTTTTCTTGGCAGGAACTAGTTATGATAGACTACGTCTTCTTTATCTTGACGAAATGGGCGGAATGGCTATCCCAATGCCAAAAATATTCACGATTTTCACTATCTTATCGATGGCTTCTCTTGCATTGCCGGGCATGAGCGGTTTTGTTGCCGAATTGATAGTTTTTTTTGGAATAATTACTAGTCAAAAATATCTTTTCATGATGAAAATACTAATTACTTTTGTAACCGCAATTGGAATGATATTAACTCCTATTTATTTATTATCTATCTTACGGCAGATGTTCTATGGATACAAGTTTTTTAATACACCAAACTCTTATTTTTTTGATTCTGGCCCGAGAGAATTATTTATTTCGATTTCTATCCTTATACCCGTAATAGGTATTGGTATTTATCCGGATTTCATTTTTTCATTCTCGGTTGACAAGGTTGAAGCTATTCTAGCTAATTTTTGATAGAGCATTTTCATGAATAAATGAATAAAAAAGAGAAAAAAACCTTATGAAAAAGAATATTTTTCTGTTAGATTCACTTAAAAAAAAAAAATTGAAATTATAATCAAATATGTTTGTTGTTTGTGAGAACCCCTTGAATCATTGCATTACTTGATTCAAAGGGTTCTCCACGATTTATGGAAAGTAAATATTTATATGCTTTCCATATTTTTATTTCTCAGGTTCTTTACTCATTGAAATTTAATTAGATGTAAATGAACCATAACTATGCAGTCCTATTCCTAATAGATTGATCCCCAAATAACATATCCAAATTATAAGAAATCCGATAGAGGCCACTATTGAAGAATTTACACCTTCAAATTTTTTAGTTTTTCGAGTATGTAAATAAATAGCGAATATGGTCCAAGTAATAAAAGCCCAAGTTTCCTTTGGATCCCAATTCCAATAGGACCCCCATGCCTCGTTAGCCCATACTGCCCCTGAAAGAATACCTATCGTTAAAAACAGAAAACCCAGACTAATAATACGATAACCCCAACGATCCAATTGTTGAATAAATTGAGACCTATAATAATTTCGAGAAGAATAAAAAGATGTTTTTCGTAAAACATTGTTTCTTTCATTCATATTCATGTATTTTATTTCGACAAAATCAACTGATTTATTTAAAAAATCCAAATTCTTGGTAAAAGCAAGAATTTGGATGGCTTCTTGAAACGTAATGACTAAAATAGCTACTGATAATAATGATCCACATAAAAGAGCTGCATAGCCCAATATCATCATACTTACGTGCATCATTAGCCAATGGGATTGTAGAGCGGGTACTAATATTACAGATTGATGCATTTTGGTTAAAAGACCCGAAGTCGCAAAGCCTTGGGTAAAAATAACACTTGGTGCGATTATTGTACTTAAAAGGTTTTTCTCCTTTTTAAAACACGGAACCATATGAAAAATGGAAAAACCCCATGAAAGAAAGATTAGTGATTCATATAAATCACTAAATGGTAAATGGCCCGAAAAAAACCAACGAGTAATTAACAATCCCGTTACACAGAAAAAAGTTATTATCATGGCTTTTTTGGACAAATCATATAATCCTACAATTTCATTGACTAATAAGGTTATCAAATGAATTGAAATAACAATTGATATGACGGAAAACGATATATGAGTTAATATATGCTCTAAAGTTGAAAATATCATATCTATAATGAAAATAAATATCTATAATGAAAATAAAAAAGGTATGAATACTAGGAATAGAAATAGGGAATTGAATTCATTATAGGACTTCTTCTTTTCTAATTTTTAAAATATAGGATAGGATGCCATGCCGCTACTCGGACTCGAACCGAGATGCTCTAGCACTGCTTCCTAAGAGCAGCGTGTCTACCAATTTCACCATAGCGGCTTACTCGAAATCATAATAACCAACTCTTTAGTCAATCGTCGAGATTGAAAGAATCGCTTAAAGTGCACTATTTATTTAGTACATTTCTTTACTAAACATTTAGTATAAATTGATAATAAGAAGTAAATTTAAAATTTGTATTTATTCGAATATCAAAAATATGAAAAAAATTAGATTCTATATATTTAGAATCTATTCTATATATAGAATCTAATTCTATATATAGAATAGATTCTAAATATATGTTCCATATTCTATACTAGTATTAGTATAAAATGAGTATTAAAGAATACTCTTTGAATCGAGCTAATTTATATTATTCCAATCCAACATTTTTATTTTATTTGTTACAAATTTTGATTTACCTGTAAAAATGGATTGAGCTAATGAAAAGGCTTTCAATGCTGTCCAATATCCCTTTTTTTTCCAAAAATTTTTACGAATATTTTTTTTTGATATAGAAGTGCGCTTTTTTGGAACTGCCATACAATTAGGATAGTTTTTTTATTACTATAGTGCGATGTGAAAGACATTTGTTCTGTAAATGAAAACGAATTATTCTGTAATTAGCCGTATGTCTTATTTATCTTAATTCCCTCTTTCTTTTTTTCTATCTAAAGTAAAACCATTGAATATTATAAATCTTTTCCAAATATTTCATAGATAATAGATCTATATCTATGGATCTCTTTTTATTGTAATGTAAAAGAATCAATTAGTTCAAAAAGAAACTAATTTATATTGTTTTTATAATTTATATCAAAATAAACAAATGTTCTTCGTTTTGGTGTAATGATTTATCCCCACCCCCACCCTCACTCTCACTCTATATATCAAAATTTTGATTTTATTTATTATTATTTAATTTCATTATTATTTATTATATTTATTAAGAGTCATTTTTCTCAATATATATATATAAATGACAAACATAGTTATTTATATTACTTATAATTAATATTACTTAAAATAATAAGATTTTTTTTATTTTTACTAGGAATTTGGTTATTGGCCGATTTTGACTTTGTACTTTCCAATATTGGAACGATTGTGCAAAGATTCAGAACAATTAAGAATATAAAATTCGATTTATTTATCCACTTTTTATTAACCGAATCCCTTTACAAAAGAGATAAAACAAATGAATAAGAAACAAAATTCATCAAGAATCAAAATATTTTTTATTCTTTATTTTTTTTTGTATGGAATATATACATCAATATTCATGGATCATACCTTTCATCCCACTTCCAGTTCCTATTTTTATAGGGGTAGGACTTCTACTTTTTCCTACGGCAACAAAAAAGATTCGCCGTATGTGGGCTTTTCCTAGTATTTTATTGTTAACGATAGTTATGATTTTTTCGATCGATCTATCTATTCATCAAATCGAGAATAGTTCTATCTATCAATATGTATGGTCTTGGACTATAAATAATGATCTTTCTTTAGAGTTTGGCTACTTGATTGATTCACTTACTTCTATAATGTCAATATTAATCACTACTGTTGGGATTCTGGTTCTAATTTATAGTGATAGTTACATGTCTCATGATCAAGGCTATTTGAGATTTTTTACTTATCTGAGTTTTTTTAATACTTCAATGTTAGGGTTAGTTACTAGTTCAAATTTGATACAAGTTTATATTTTTTGGGAATTGGTTGGAATGTGTTCTTATCTATTAATAGGTTTTTGGTTCACACGTCCTATTGCGGCAAATGCTTGTCAAAAAGCGTTTGTAACTAATCGTGTGGGGGATTTTGGTTTATTATTAGGAATTTTAGGTTTTTATTGGATAACGGGTAGTTTGGAATTTCGGGATTTATTTCAAATATTCAACAACTTAATTTATAAGAATGAGGTGAATCTTTTTTTTGTTACTTTGTGCGCCCTCTTGTTATTTTGCGGATCAGTTGCGAAATCTGCCCAATTCCCTCTTCATGTATGGTTACCAGATGCTATGGAAGGTCCTACTCCTATTTCCGCTCTTATCCATGCTGCTACTATGGTAGCAGCAGGAATTTTTCTTGTAGCTCGACTTCTTCCTCTTTTCATAGTTATACCCCCCATAATGAGTGTAATAGCTTTGATAGGTATAATAACAGTAGTATTAGGAGCTACTTTAGCTATTGCTCAAAAAGATATTAAGAAAAATTTGGCCTATTCTACAATGTCTCAATTGGGTTATATGATGTTAGCTTTAGGTATGGGCTCTTATCGAGCCGCTTTATTTCATTTGATTACTCATGCTTATTCAAAAGCATTGTTATTTTTAGGATCTGGATCCATTATTCATTCAATGGAAGCTATTGTTGGATATTCTCCAGAGAAAAGTCAAAATATGGTTCTTATGGGCGGTTTAACAAAACATGCCCCAATTACAAAAACCGCTTTTTTAATAGGTACACTCTCTCTTTGTGGTATTCCACCTTTTGCTTGTTTTTGGTCCAAGGATGAGATTCTAAATGATAGTTGGTTGTATTCACCAATTTTCGCAATAATAGCTTGTTCCACAGCAGGATTAACTTCATTTTATATGTTTCGAATCTATTTACTTGTTTTTGAAGGATATTTAAACGTTCATTTTCAAAATTTCAATGGAAAGAAAAACAGTTCTTTCTATTCAATATCTTTATGGGGCAAAAAAGAAAAAAGAAAAAACAAAATTCATTTATTAGCTTTATTAACAACTAATAATAATGAAAGGACTTCTTTTTTTTGGAAAAGGACATATTCACATCGAATTAATCGAAATGTCAAAAGCATAAGACGTCTTTTTCTTGATAGTACCTATTTTGGTACTAAAAACATTCCGTTTTTTTATCCTCATGAATCAGACAATACTATGCTATTTTCTATGCTTGTATTAGTACTATTTACTTTCTTCGTCGGGTCCATAGGAATTTCTTTCAGCCAAGAACCAATAGATTTGGATATTTTATCTAAATTGTTAATTCCGTCTATAGACCTTTTACATCAAAATTCAAAGAATTCTGTGGATTGGTATGAATTTTTTACAAATGCAACTTTTTCGGTGAGTATAGCTTTTTTCGGAATATTTATAGCGTCTTTTTTCTATAAACCAGTTTTTTCATCTTTACAAAATTTGAACTTATTTAATTTATTTCAAAAAAGTGTTCCTAAAAAAATGATTGCTGATAAAATAATCAATGTTATATATGATTGGTCATATAATCGTGGTTATATAGATGCTTTTTTTGAAGTATCTTTAATTGCGAGTGTAAGAAAGGTAGCTAAATTCAATTATTTTTTTGATAGACAAGTAATTGATGGAATTCCAAATGGAATTGGGATTTCCAGTTTTTTTTTAGGAGAGGCTATCAAATATGTGGGGGGGGGACGAATTTCTTCGTATATTTTCTTTTTTGTATTAATCTTTTTACTAATTTGTTATTATATATTTATATAATAAAATGAGATAATAATGTACTACTATTCAACCTAAATTGGGATTATCCGCTAAGAATGAAAGCTTCGGGTAGATCAAGAAAACAGCAGTATCAGCTGCAACAGGAGTATATTATAAATTCTTTTCTCTTTTTGTTTTAAAAGATTCTATTCGAAATTATTTTGTCTTTTTTTCTCTAGATTTAATAGATTCATG